TAATATAAAAATCCGATGAATCGGCCCAGACCGGCTTACTAATGGGATTCCCTAATACATTACAAAAATTCGCTTTAGCCAATGATCTAATTAGAGGAATAATTGGAACTATTGTATCAAGCTTTTTGATAACAATTTCGATTAGAAATGCATTTTGCAGCATTTGACTACGTACCACTGAACGATTTAGTCGCACATTTAAAAAATAGCCTAAAAAGTGAAATGAATGTTCGGATAATAGGTTTATGTGGATCGTTCCTGGTTGAGCCCAAAGATCAAAATGACATTGCCAGAAATGGATAAAATAGTATTTCCATTTATTCATTAAAAGAGGCGCATTCTTTGAAGCCAGAATGGATTTTCCTTGATATCTAACATAATGAATGAAAGGATCCTTGAAGAATGTTAAGGTAGACAAAAAATACTTAGCAACGGCTTCTACAAGATGTTTTCTTTTTGCATAGAAAAAGATTCGCTCAAAAAAAACACTAAAAGATTTTAATCGTAACTGAGAGGATTTGTTACGTAGAAAATAGAAGATAGATTCATATTCACATACAAAAAAATTATATAGGAAGAAGAAAAATCTTGGATTACTTTTTGAAAAAGTCGAAATCGATTTTTTAGGAGTAATAAGACTATTCGAATTACAATAATCATAAAGAAAGAATCTTAATAAATGAAAGAAAGGGACATCTTTCACCCAGTATCGAAGGATTTGAACTAAGATTTCCAGATGGATAGGATAGGGTATTCGTATATCTGACAAATAATTTAAATATGTAAATTTATCCTCAAAAAAGGGAAAAATGGAATGAATTGATTGCAAATTATTATAAGATTTTAGGATTTCTGCCTCCTCTAAGGAAGAGCTTAATTGTAGGGAAAATGGAATTTCCACGACAACGGCAAAACCTTCTGAGATTATTTGAGAATAAATATTCTTATTATACCTCAAAAATGTATTTTTTTTTAAATCATTAGCAGAGATGATCAAATGATTCTGTTGATACATTCGAGTAATTAAACGTTTTACAATTAGTAAACTAGATTTATTATCATAATCTACATTTTCCGCAAAAATGGATCTATTTAAATCATGACCATAAGCAAGTCCATAAATATACTCCCGAAAAACGAGTGGGTATAGGAAGTCCTGTTGGCAAGATCTATCCAGTTCTAAATATACTTGATGCTCCTCCATTTTAGTAATTCTATTTTTTTTTTTTGGTCAAAAGATCCGAGATTCATTGGATTATCAAATGATACATAGTGTGATATGGTCAAAACAGGGTATTCTATTATATATTAGAATTCGAAGAAAAAACGAATATGAATAGATACCTAGAAAACAAGTAAAACCTATGAATAGACTCTCTCTCTTCGCTTTTTCCATCTAATTGTTCTAGCAAGCTAGTTAGAAATCCTTTATTTCTTTTATTTTTTTTGTCAGCCCGATCGCTCTTTTGATTTTGGAAAAAGATATCTTTATCAATATACTCTTTCTTCTACACATTTATCGCTACCCCATAACATAATGGAGAATAGCTAATAGTTAGGACTCATAACAAAAATCAATAATCCATTCATGGGAGAAGCTTTTTCCACAGCAAACACTAATCTCTTTTTAACGTACAATTAGATGGGGTAATCATTCAAATTAAAAATGAAAGCTCGTTGCTTTTTGTTTCCCTATAATTGGAGCTGCCAAGCTCTATCCCTTTATTAATTCAACCCAACTGAACTGAATTTTTTTTGTTCCTAGCCACCAATTCAAAGAAAAATGGAGGCCGGGTCCAATAAGAATGAAATATTTTTCGAATTCGCCATTGATACGACATGCTGCTTTTTCCATTCATTCCTTTCTGGATCAGTCGTGGTCTTACAAACTCTACTGATGGTATGGATGAACCAATTACTTCATAGAAATGTGTAAAAAATGGAGTCGCGCTTAAAAGCCGAGTACTCTACCATTGAGTTAGCAACCCTAACAAAATTCATTCTAAACTTCATTAATTAATAAAATAAGGTGTGTATACCCAATCTGTGTATATCTAATCGCAATAAAAAAAAGAACTTCTTGTTTGTATCAAAGAAAATCAATCTAACGAACCGACCATTTTATGAAGTAAAAAACCTATGTAAGATGAATAAATCAATCCATTTCTTCATGATCGGATTATATTTGTTTAATACACTGTTGTCAATATTAGTGTTAAAAACAAAATCCAATCAAGAAAACAAACGAATTTGAATTCAAAAATATTAATATTCTAATTTTAAAATATTCTTAAATTCGATTCTTATTTTTATGAAATTCTTATATTCAATTATTATGTTTCTTATATTCAATTATTATGTTATAAGTATGAATTTGAAATAGAAATTCTATTATAGAATAAATAAAAAAAAATGATAGAATATAGAAAATTCAATAAATCAAAATATGAATGAAATAGAAAAAAAAGAGATGAATTATTTAGTATACTCCCCTGTTGTG